AGGTAAGATGGCTGAGATTTAAGCGGTGGATTGTAGCCCCACATACAGAGGTTTGAGTCCTCTTCTTATCAAGCCCCGAGGTGTTTTACACGTTAGATTGCAAATCTAGAGAAGTAGGCTGACAGTCTGCCGGGGCTTTCCCCCGCCTTTTTCGCCGGTCAGGCGGGGGAAAGTTAGACGGATGCTCGCTGGTTTGAGCGTTTAGCTGTTAACTAAAAGTTTGTAGGATCGAGGCCTGCCTGTCTAGTAAGGCCTTAGCTTAGTTAAAGTGTCTGTTTTGCATGCAGAAGATGTGGGATAGTACCCTGCAGGTCTTACAGGGACTAGAAGATTTTCACTTCTACTGAGGGCTTTGAAGGCCCTTGGTCTGATGTTAAACCTAAGTCTCTTAGAGGGTTAGTAGGGCTACCATGGCGGGGGTTAGTGGGAGGAGGGAGATGGCAGTTGTGGTGGAGATGGCGAGGGGCAGGGTTAGTTGTGGAGAGGTAAGTCGTCATGGTATGGTACCTGTTAGGGTATTGGGGGAGGCGGTCAGGGTTATTGCATATGAGAGTCGTAGGTAGAAGTATAGGCTAAGTAAGGCGGCTAGTGCAGCTAGTGTGGCTGTGGGGGCGAGATTTTGTTTAGTCAGTTCTTGCAGGATTAGTCATTTTGGCATGAAACCAGTAAGTGGTGGAAGGCCTCCTAGGGATAGGAGGACAAGGGGTGTTAGGGAAGTGATGAGGGGGGCTTTTGCTCAGGAGGTTGCGAGTGCGTTGATGTTGGTTGATTTGTTTAGTTTAAAGATAAGGAATGTTGCGGATGATATAATAAAATATACTATAAGGGTGAGGAGTGCGAGGGAGGGGGAGAATTGTAATACTAGAATTATCCAGCCGAGGTGGGCGATTGAAGAGTAGGCGAGGATTTTTCGGAGTTGGGTTTGATTAAGTCCTCCTCAGCCTCCAACTAAAATTGAAAGAAGACCTAGGAGCATCAGAAGGCTTGGGTTAACAACTTGGACTTGGATGAGTAGGGCGAAGGGGGCAAGTTTCTGTCATGTGGAGAGGATGAGGCCGGTGGTTAGGTCAAGTCCTTGAAGGACTTCAGGTAGTCAGGTGTGGAAGGGGGCGAGGCCAATTTTTAGGGCAAGGGCAAGAGTAAGCAGAGTTGCTGGGAGTGGGTGGGATACTTGCTGGATATCCCATTGGCCGGAGAGTCAGGCATTGGTGGTACCTGCAAAGAGGAGGGTGGCGGCTGCTGTTGCTTGGGTAAGGAAGTACTTGGTGGTAGCTTCAACTGCTCGTGGGTGGTGGTGTTGGGCTATTAATGGGATAATGGCAAGAGTGTTAATTTCTAGGCCTATTCAAGCTAATAGTCAGTGTGAGCTTGCTAGTGTAATTGTAGTACCTAGACCAAGGCCGAATAAGAGGGTAGTTAAGATGTAGGGGTTCATTAGCAAGGGAAGGATTTTAACCAACATGTTTGGGGTATGGGCCCAAGAGCTTAATTAGCTGACCTTACTAGGAAGTGGTGTAGAGGAAGCACTGAGAGTTTTGATCTCTCCAGGTAGGGTTCGAATCCCTTCTTCCTAAGAAGCCGGAAGGGCTTTCACCTTCATGATTCACCCTATCAAAGTGATCCTTTAGATTCAGGCACGGCTTCTAGGTTAATTATTGTGGTGGGAGACCTGCGAATGCGATGGGAAGTGCTAGATGTCAGATAAGCAAGGCTAGTGTAAGGGGTAGGAAGTTTTTCCAGATCAGGTGCATGAGCTGGTCGTATCGAAAGCGAGGGTACGAGGCTCGGACCCATAGGAAGAGGACTGAGAGGAAGGCGGCTTTTGTTATTATATTAATTGTAGTAAGCGTGGGGAATAGAGGGATGTGACAGGCCCCTAAGAACAGGGTGGCAGAGAGTGTGTTTATAAGAAGAATGTTGGCGTACTCTGCTAGGAAAAATAGGGCGAAGGGGCCCCCTGCATATTCTACATTAAAACCCGAGACGAGTTCAGATTCGCCTTCGGTCAAGTCGAAGGGGGCACGGTTTGTTTCGGCTAATGTTGAGATGTACCATATTGCAGCTAGGGGCCAGGCGGGTAGAATTAATCATGTGCTCTCTTGTACTACATTAAAGGTGTGTAGTGTGAAGCCTCCGGTAAAGATGATAATATTTAGTAGGATTAGTCCCAGGCTGACTTCGTATGAAATGGTTTGGGCTACTGCCCGCAGGGCCCCGATGAGTGCATATTTTGAGTTGGATGCTCAGCCTGATCCTAGAATTGAGTATACTGCGAGGCTAGATAGAGCAAGAATAAATAAAATGCCGAGGTTTAAGTCAATAACTGGGTAGGGCAGGGGCATGGGGGCTCAGAGGGCAAGGGCTAGTGTAAGAGCCAGGGCGGGGGTTAGGAGGAATAGAAGGGGAGAGGAGGTTGAAGGGCGTACGGGTTCTTTAATAAATAGTTTTAGGCCGTCTGCGATGGGTTGAAGGAGGCCGTATGGGCCTACAACATTTGGTCCTTTACGTAGTTGTATATAGCCTAGGACTTTCCGTTCAAGTAATGTTAGAAAAGCAACGGCTAGTAAGACGGGGACAATGAAGGCTAGGGGATTAATTAGGTAGATAATAAGTGTTGAAGGCATAGTTAAGGAAAGGACTTGAACCTTTGTGGGAAGGGTTTAGGACTTTTGCAATGCCGGGCTCTGCCACCTTAACATAACGTTTTCTCAGTTGTCGCGGGTATGCCCTCTTGCCTATTTTAGTTAGTTTCATGAGGTGAGGGAGGGGCGTGCCGGAAGCAGGGGCCCCCTCTTTTCGGTCCTTTCGTACTAGAAAAAAGTATATCATAGATAGAAACTGACCTGGATTACTCCGGTCTGAACTCAGATCACGTAGGACTTTAATCGTTGAACAAACGAACCCTTAATAGCGGCTGCACCATTAGGATGTCCTGATCCAACATCGAGGTCGTAAACCCCCTTGTCGATATGGGCTCTAGAAGGGGATTGCGCTGTTATCCCTAGGGTAACTCGGTCCGTTGATCGGCGTTGCCGGATCTTGCCTAGTCAGATGTTCTGCTTGTTTGAGCGGAAGCTCTTGGTTTGAAGGGGGTGAGCCCTCTTTCTACACGGGGGTTATTTATTTCGCCGCGGTCGCCCCAACCAAAGACATTAGGGCAGCAAACATCGAGTTTGGCCTCTTATTTGAGGGTGCTTAACATGGTCTGCCTTTTGTCTAAAGCTCCATAGGGTCTTCTCGTCTTATGTAGTCATTTCCGCTTCTGCACGGGAAGATCAATTTCATTGACTTGAAAAAGGAGACAGTTAGGCCCTCGTTATGCCATTCATACAGGTCTCCATTTAAAAGACAAGTGATTGCGCTACCTTCGCACGGTCAAAATACCGCGGCCGTTAAACGTATAGTCACAGGGCAGGCGGGACCTCTTATTTTTTGATTTTGCAAGAGGCGGTGTTTTTGGTAAACAGGCGGGGCCTTGATTTGCCGAGTTCCTTCTTTTTCTTTTAGTCTTTCCTTGAAATCACACCGGTGTGGGGGTAACGGTAATTATTGGGGGCTTTTCTAGACGTATTAGGTTATGACCCAATACCCTCTTTGTTTGGGACCGTTAATATTCGGTGGCGGGTCCATTTCGATTTACACTTGTGATAGGAGAGAGTCAGGTCACTCTCTTATTACTCATTTCAGCATAATCTCTTCCATGTTTGCATGGAAAGGCCTGGTAAAATTAGGGGATTAAAATTTAATTATCGGAATTGTGAGGCGGAATAGTTAGTTTGAGCTTTAACGCTTTCTATCGGGGTGGCTGCTCTTAGGCCCACCTAAACTCTTTGCCTTGTTTAATTGTGATCTTTATCCTCCTATAAAAGTTGTGTCTTATATCAAAGGGGCTGTACCCCCTTTGATTAACTCTATTGGTTTCTTTTGGCGTCCAGAAAGGAAGGGTGGAGTAAAGAAGCCAATAGGCTGAACTCCTATCCATTTCTCAGGCAACCAGCTATAACTAAGTTCGATAGGTCTGTCACCGCTACTCAAAACTCTTCCCACTCTTTTGCCACAGAGACGGGTTTGCCCTAGATAGGCTGTTTCGGAGTAGCTCACTTAGTTTCGGGGAGTCGAACTAAAGTGCTCTTTGCTCGGGGCTTTCTGGCTGTATCATGATGCAAAAGGTACGAGTTTAAATCTCTGCTTCTTTAAGCTTGTTGTCTTGTTTCATGTGTCTTTCAGCGTTCCCTTGCGGTACTTTTTCTGTGGTTCCGGATTTCTTTTTCTATCGCCTATACTAAAGGGGAAAAATGTTTTATTTGGAGTACATTGAGTGTATTAGGGGGTATTGAGATGGTTGGGGGTTTGTTTTTGGTTGGGCGGACTAGCTGTTGGGCTTCAGGGCAATCCGAATTGCACGGATGACTTCTCAGTGTAAGGGAGATGCTTTTCTATCTTAGCTATGCTCTGAGTTTTTCCAAGCGCACCTTCCGGTACGCTTACCATGTTACGACTTGCCTCCCCTTTACAGTTGTAGCATATTAGTTATGTTTAAAATCTTAGTTCGGAGAGAGTGACGGGCGGTGTGTGCACGCTTCAGGGCCAGTTTCAGCAAAACACTCTGCTTTTTGCTTACTGCTAAATCCTCCTTCAGATACTCGTTGCAGGGTAATCATCCGTATTTACTGTGCCAGTAAATGTAGCCCATTTCTTCCCCTTCCATTCGCTACACCTCGACCTGACGTTTTGGGCATTGCCGATTGCGCTTACTATAGGGCCTTCACAGGGTAAGCTGACGACGGTGGTATATAGGCGGAAATGACAAGGAAGGGTGAGGTTTAACGGGGATTATCGGTTCTAGAACAGGCTCCTCTAGGTGGGTCTAAAGCACCGCCAAGTCCTTTGGGTTTTAAGCTGGTGCTCGTAGTCCCCAGGCGGACAGTGGGTGTAATTAACTGTCAATGTTTAGGGCTAGGCATAGTGGGGTATCTAATCCCAGTTTGTGCCCTAGCTTTCGTGGAATCAGATATAGTAGAGCCACTTTCGTAGTCGGGTTTCTTACCTCCGAGAGCGTATAACAGCTTTGAGGGTATTTAGCTCTAGTTTTTATTCATCTTAACCACTCTTTACGCCGATAACTGTCAACTTGAGTCTCTCGTATAACCGCGGTGGCTGGCACGAGTTTTACCGACCCTTGATAGCACTGACTAAGTCAAGTTTTCACTTATGGCTTAAAATCTATCACTGCTGGATTCCCTTGGGGGTGTGGCTAAGCAAGGCGTCGTGGGCCACATTTAAGTGTGCCTGATACCAGCTCCTTGATCTCATTCAGAGATTACAGGGCATTCTCACAGGGGCGCGGATACTTGCATGTGTAAATCTAGCTATAGCTGACAGTAAAGCCAGGACCAAACCTTTGTGCTTACGGAGCTTTCTAAGGCTCATCTTAACATCTTCAGCGTTATGCTTTTAATTAAGCTACGTTTGCATTTGCATTATTATAATATTGTAAATAAACACATTTTTCATCAAAAATACACTTCTAGGGACTTTCCTGTTTACGGGGGGGTTTACAGGAATGGCAGTGATCCTAGGAGTATGGGGGGGGTAGGGGGGGGTTTAACGCGCAAAAACCCCGGGGGGCATATTTAGGGGTATTTATGGGGATTGATCTCATGTTATGCTCATGATATCCCAATATGCAATTCTTTATTTAATGTCTTTTCACCATTAACATTAATCATTCTATTGAATAAGATAATGTACAACCTTGTTGTTCATTTACCGTGTGCACTCTGAAATGTCAAGTGAAAGGAAGACAAAAAAAGATACCCCTTACCCTCTAGAAAGAACGCTCGGCATGTTGAGTAATCGCAGCATATGTGTTCCACCATTAACTTATGCCAGGGTCAAGGAAAGAATGGGGAATGATACCGATTAAATGTTCCTGAAATAGGAACCAAATGCCAGGAATAATTCACTAAGTGTAACCCCCACAATTATTGTCCCTCACCTTCAATAACCGTTATCATTTAGATATCAACTGATGGTAGGTTCTTATTGGGCTGTTTTTATTAAAAGGTTGAGATGGTGATACTTGGTGTATATACATTAAGTTATAATTTTATTGTAAAATCTAGAGATTACTCATCACCAATAAGATTCTATTTGATTTATAATTTTTATGGTTTTAGCCATATTTGACAGTAACTAGTCATACAGATCATTAATGGTATAATAAATATGTATGGTTATTAAACATATTTAGGTAACAGAGCATATATTATTATATATGGTTAATATATATGTATGGTGTTAATACATACATGTATAATACATGTCTGATGTTTCAATTTTATGCAAGGAGTAGTTTGAATTAAGAATACTAGCTTTGGGAGTTAGTGGTGGGGGTTTGAGTCCCCTCTCTTTGAGCAGAAGAGGGGATTTTAACCCCTGCCTCCGGCTTACAAGACCGGTGCTCTAACATTGAGCTACAAATGCAAGATCATCCAAGGAACTTATTCTCCAATCAGCCTGTGATTGGCATGACAATTAGGAACAGGCAGAAATAGAGAACTGATGCTACTTGTCCGATAATAATGTAAGGGTCTTCAACAGGCATGCCTCCAATTCATGTGAGGATCATGACGGTTGCAATTAATGATCAAAATAGGAGTTGAGTGAATGGGCGGAAGGTTAGGCCTCGTTGTTTTGATGTGTGAAGTATAGGGACTACCATAAGGACTAGGATGGAGGCAAGGAGGGCCAAGACGCCCCCTAGTTTATTCGGGATAGAACGTAGGATGGCGTATGCAAAGAGGAAGTATCATTCAGGCTTAATATGTGGTGGGGTGACAAGGGGGTTGGCTGGAATGAAGTTGTCTGGGTCTCCTAGCAGGTTTGGTGTGAAAAGGGCTAGAGAGGAGAGGGCAACTAGGGTAACTGCGAATCCTAGTAGGTCTTTGTATGAGAAATAGGGGTGGAACGAGATTTTGTCTATATCTGAATTTAGGCCTAGGGGATTGTTAGAGCCTGTTTGGTGGAGGAATATTAGGTGAATTATAGTGACGGCTGCAATGATGAAGGGAAGGAGAAAATGGAAGGCGAAGAATCGGGTTAGGGTGGCGTTATCTACTGAGAATCCGCCTCAAATTCATTGCACAAGAGTATTCCCGATGTATGGGATGGCGGAGAGGAGGTTGGTAATTACAGTGGCCCCTCAGAATGATATTTGTCCCCATGGGAGGACGTACCCGACGAAGGCGGTTGCTATTACTAGGAGGAGGAGGACTACGCCGATATTTCATGTCTCTTTGTAGAGGTATGAGCCGTAGTAGAGTCCTCGGCCAATGTGTAGATAAATACAGATGAAGAATATGGAGGCACCGTTGGCGTGAAGGTTTCGGATAAGTCAGCCGTAGTTTACATCTCGGCAGATATGGGCGACGGAAGAGAATGCTGTGGCAACATCAGCTGTATAGTGCATGGCAAGGAATAGTCCGGTTAAGATTTGGGCGATTAGGCAGAGGCCTAGCAGAGAGCCAAAGTTTCACCATACTGAGATGTTGGAGGGAGCGGGAAGGTCGACTAGTGCATTGTTAGCGATTTTTAGAAGAGGGTGGGTTTTACGTAGGCTGGCCATTAGGGTTTTTGTAGTTGAAATAACAACGGTGGTTTTTCAAGCCATTAGTCCTGGTTAGAGTCCGGGTAGAAACTATGTCTTATATTGTAGTATTCTTTTTGTTCGGTTTAGTGTTTGGTCTTGTGGGAGTTGCTGCGAACCCTTCTCCTTTTTTTGCTGCTTTTGGTTTAGTAGTGGTGGCGATCTTTGGGTGCGGGACATTGGCGCAGGAGGGAGGGGTCTTTTTGTCTTTAATTCTATTCTTGATTTATTTAGGGGGAATGTTGGTTGTGTTTGCATATTCAGCGGCCCTTGCTGCGGACCCGCACCCGGAAAGTCTGGGGGATCCTTTTGTCGTAGGGTATATGGTGTTTTACGTGGTAGTAGTAGTAGGGGTTTCTAGTTTATTCCGGGAAGGGTGGTATGAGTATTTCTGGGGATTGTCTGATTTTACTAGTTTTTCGGTCTCTCGCGGGGATGTTGGTGGGGTCGCGTTTATGTATTCGTCGGGCGGGGGGATGTTGATTATTAGTGCGTGAGTGCTTCTTCTGACTCTGTTTGTAGTATTGGAGTTAACCCGGGGGTTGAGTCGGGGGACGGTGCGTGTGGTTTAAAGGGAGTAGATAAGGGAGGCAAAGGAGGTTGTTAGGAGGAATAGGGTGAGGTAGGCTTTAATTGTGCCTTGTTGGGCGTTGCTTGTTATGGTGGCTAGATGTACATTAGGGGTGATGATTGCTTTAGGACCTGTTTTTTCAAGTCAGGACTGGTCTAATGTCTGGTTGGCAATTGTTTGGCCGAGGGTTAGGTTTAGTTTAGGCATTAGGCGATGAATGATAGTTGGGAAGAAGCCCAGTATATTTGAGAAGTGGTGAGGGGTTAGTTTGGGCTTAGTATTAACCTGTTTGCTTGTGAGAGAGGCTAGCTCGAGGGCTAGGAGGAGTCCAGTAATAGTGACTAGTAGAGCGGCTAGTTTTAGCAAGGGGGGCATTGTTATGATTGGGGTTTTTATAGGAATAATGTGGGAGGTAATCAGAAGGCCGGCGACAATGCTCCCTCAGGCTAATCGTTTAATGGGGTTGATTACTTTTGGGTCGTTTTCATTAATAGGGGATAATGGGTTGAATCGGGGGTGACCTATGGAGACAAAGAAGATGACGCGGAGGCTATAAATGGCTGTGAAAGAGGTAGCTAAAAGTGTCAGGGCTAGGGCTCAGGCGTTTAGGTAAGATGTGTTTAGGGCTTCAATGATGGCATCTTTGGAGAAGAAGCCGGCGAGGAAGGGGGTGCCTGTTAGGGCAAGGCTGCCAATTGTTATACAAGAAGAGGTGAATGGTGCGAGGTGGTGTATTCCCCCTATTTTTCGAATATCTTGTTCATCATTAAGGCTGTGGATAATTGAGCCGGAACATAGGAATAACATTGCTTTAAAGAAGGCGTGGGTGCAGATGTGAAGGAATGCAAGCTGGGGTTGATTTAGGCCGATGGTGACTATTATAAGGCCTAGCTGGCTAGAGGTTGAGAAAGCAACGATTTTTTTGATGTCGTTCTGGGTGAGGGCGCAGGTGGCAGTAAATAAAGTGGTGAGGGCTCCTAAGCATAGGCAGGTAGTGAGGGCAATTTGATTACTTTCTAGAAGGGGGCTTATTCGGATCAGGAGGAAGATCCCTGCAACGACCATAGTACTGGAGTGCAGTAGGGCAGATACCGGGGTAGGGCCTTCTATTGCAGCAGGTAGTCAAGGGTGTAGGCCAAATTGGGCGGACTTGCCGGTAGCGGCAAGGATTAAGCTGAGGAGGGGTAGGGTGAGATCTATGTTTTTGGTAGCGGCGAAGATTTGTTGTATTTCTCATGAGTTTAGGTTCATTGCGATTCAGGCTATGCTTAAGATCAGTCCGATGTCTCCGATCCGATTATATAGGACCGCTTGGAGAGCAGCGGTGTTTGCGTCTGCTCGTCCATACCATCAGCCAATGAGAAGAAAGGATATAATGCCTACTCCTTCCCAACCAATGAATAGTTGGAATATATTATTTGCTGTTACTAAAATGATCATGGCGATTAGGAAAGTGAGAAGGTATTTGAAGAAGCGGTTTATTTGCGGGTCAGAGTGTATATATCATGCTGCGAATTCGAGGATGGATCAGGTTACGTAAAGAGCAACGGGGGTAAAGATAATGGCGTAGTGGTCGAATTTAAGGCTGATATTGACATTAAAGGTTAGGGTGTTCATTCAGTTTCAATTAGTTACAATGGCTTCTGCACCTTCATTAAGGAAGAGGAATATGGGGAGGAGGCTGATGAAGAAGGCTAGTTTTACTGCTGTTTTTACCTGGTAAAGGGCTCAGGTTTCTTTTAGGGGGCGGGGGGTTGGAGTTGTAAGTAGGGGGCAGAGTAGTGTAATAAAAATAAGAATTAGGGAGGAGGACATTATGAGAGGTGTAGGATGCATAGCTACTACTTGGATTTGCACCAAGAGTTTTTGGTTCCTAAGACCAACGGATGAGCTGTTATCCTTTAGGAGCGGTGGCGAGTGAGTCCAGGGGTCCAACCTAGATAACAAAGATTAGCAGTCTCTGCTGCTGCGAGCCTCTCTCGGTAAGCAAGAGGGGTTTAACCTCTGTTTTTAGAATCACAATCTAAAGTTTTGTATTAAACTATGCCTACAAGCGGCGAGACCTCAGATTAGCTCGGGCTTAAGGATCAATAGGAAGAGCGGTAGTATGTGGAGTGCCATGAGTAGGTGCTCTCGGGTGTGTGAGGGGTCTAAGGCAATAATGTGCGTCGGGAGGGTGCCGCGCTGAATTGAGAGGAATATATACAGGGTATAGCTGGCAGTGATGAGGGTGCCTGCTCCGGTTAAAATAATTGTCCAGGGGGATCAGTTAAACAAGGAAGTGATGATGGCTAGCTCTCCCATGAGGTTTGGGAGAGGGGGAAGGGCCAGATTTGCGAGACTAGCAGCAAATCATCAGGAGACTATCAATGGGAGGACCATCTGTATTCCTCGTGTTAAGAGCATGGTTCGGCTGTGTGTTCGTTCGTAGGCGGTGTTTGCTAAGCAGAATATGGCGGAAGATGTCAGGCCGTGTGCAATCATGAGAATTATTGCGCCTGAGAGTGCTCAGGGTGATTGAATTAGAATGGCTGCAATTACTAACCCCATGTGGCTTACGGATGAGTAGGCAATGAGAGATTTTAGGTCTGTTTGGCGTATACAGATTGACCCTGTCATGACAACCCCTCAGAGCGAGAGGAGGATGAAGGGGTAGCTTAGTTCTTTAGTTAGGGGCTCAAGTGCTGGGAGCATGCGCATTATTCCGTAACCGCCAAGTTTTAGGAGAACTGCGGCAAGAATCATGGAGCCGGCGATGGGGGCTTCTACGTGTGCCTTGGGGAGCCAGAGGTGGGCGCCGTATAGTGGTATTTTCACTAGGAAGGCTAAAAGGCAGGCTACTCATCATAGTTTAGTTGAGTTTGTTATGGGTACTCCTGTAATTGGGAGTGGGGCAGGGAGAAGAGATAGGGTTCCGATGTTTTTTTGTAGTATTAGGAGGGCGACAAGTAAGGGGAGGGAGCTTGCTAGGGTGTAGAAAAGGAAGTACATGCCCGCGTTGAGACGCTCCTTTTGATTCCCCCATCGGGTAATGATAATGAGGGTGGGGATTAGGGTGGCTTCAAATATTACGTAGAATATTATGAGTTCGGTAGCGCTAAAGGCTATGATAAGGAGAATTTGCAGGGATGTGAGAAGCGTAATGTATATTCGTTGTCGGCTTACAGGTTCATGTTTCGTGTGGTTTTGGCTAGCGAGGATTATAAGGGGGAGGAGTCAGCAGGTAAGGATCAGAAGGGGTGTGGAGAGGGGGTCAGTTGCTATGTAGGTGTTGAGATGGGACCACCCTACTTCTGACATATCCTCCAATCAGTGAAAGCTAGCGAGGGCGATGATTAGGCTGTGTATAAGGGTAGTGGGTCATAGTCATTTGGCTGGAGTAAGCCAAGTTGTTAGAACTAGCAGAAAGGTGGGGACAAGGATAATTAGCATTGAAGAAGGTTAAGGTTTTGTATGCGGTCGCTGCCGTGGGTTCGGGCGGTGGCTACTAGAAGGGCTAGGCCGGCACTTGCTTCACAGGCTGAGAATGCGAGGAGTAGCATAGGTGAGGCGGAGAAAATGGAGACGTTGAGTTGCAGAGCTCAAAGGGAGAGGGCCATGAAGAGGGAGAGTATTATCCCTTCTAGGCATAGAAGAGCAGAAAGGAGGTGTGTCCGGTGGAGGGCAAGGCCGGATAGGCCTAATATGAAGGCTGATGAAAAAGCAAAGTGTGTAGGTGTCATTAGGTTAATTGTGGACTTTAACCACAAGTTTTTGAGCCGAAATCAAATGTTTTGTTTAAACTAATTACCTATTCAGCCCATTCTAGGCCCCCTTGGAGTCATTCATAAATTAGGCCAAGGGTGAGTAAGGTTAGAACGGCTGAGGCTCAGAGAAAGGTGAGGAGGGGAGAGGCTAGTTGGTCTCCTCAGGGGAGTGGCAGAAGAAGGGCGATTTCCAGGTCAAAGAGCAGGAAAAGGATAGCGATTAAAAAGAATCGTAGGGAGAAGGGTAGTCGGGCTGTCCCTAGTGGGTCGAAGCCGCATTCATAGGGGGAGAGTTTTTCGTGGTCAGGGCCCATAAGAGGGAGCCAGAATGCTACCATAATGAGGATTAGTGATAGGATTACAGAGATGCCGAAAATTGCTGTGATTAGGTTCATTATCTTTCCTTGGATTTTAACCAAGACCGAGTGATTGGAAGTCACCAATACTAAACTTGTACTAGAAAGATTAGGATCCTCATCAGTAAATAGAGATATAGAGGAATAATCAGACGACATCTACGAAATGTCAATATCAGGCGGCTGCTTCAAACCCAAAGTGGTGTTGTGAGGTAAAGTGGAACTGAATTTGACGTAGAAGGCAGACAGCCAGGAAAGTTGAGCCAATAATTACGTGCAGCCCGTGGAAGCCGGTTGCTACAAAGAAGGTGGAGCCATAGACTCCATCTGCGATTGTGAAAGGGGCTTCATAGTATTCTATTGCCTGGAGGGCTGTGAAATAGAAGCCGAGAAGGATTGTTACTAGGAGGCCTTGAATTGCATCTTTTCGGTTCCCTTCCATGATAGCATGGTGGGCCCAGGTGACTGTTACACCAGATGCAAGAAGAACAGCTGTATTTAGCAAGGGGACTTCAAACGGGTCTAGTGTGGTAATTCCTGTGGGGGGTCAGCAACCTCCTAGTTCCGGGGTGGGGGCGAGGCTTGAGTGGTAGAAAGCTCAGAAAAACCCAAGGAAGAAGAAAACCTCTGAAGTAATAAATAGAATTATCCCATATCGGAGGCCTTTTTGGACTGGGGGTGTGTGATGTCCTTGAAATGTAGCTTCTCGAACGATGTCTCGCCATCATTGATACATAGTTAAGAGAAGAATGGTTGTCCCGAGGAAAATAAGTGTTATGGAGTGGTAGTGGAATCAAATTGCAAGTCCTGATGTTATTAGCAGGGCGCCAATTGCGCCTGTCAATGGTCAGGGGCTGGGGTCGACTATATGATACGCATGTGCTTGACGGGCCATTAGAGGTTTTCTTGGAGGTATAGGCTTAGAAGAAGCACGAATACATAGGCTTGAATCATAGCAACTGCCACTTCCAGGAGTGATAGTAGGAAGAGTAGAATTATTGTCAGGAGTGCAACGCCGGGTATTAGGGGAATCAGGACAAATGTAGCTGTGGAAATTAGTTGAATAAGAAGATGGCCGGCGGTGAGGTTAGCGGTTAATCGTACCCCTAGTGCTAGCGGGCGAATAAATAGGCTAGCGGTTTCGATAATAATTAATACTGGGACCAGGGGTCCAGGGGTGGCTTCAGGCAGAATATGGGCAATGGCGACATTCGGCTGGTTTCGTAGGCCTGTTAGGACTGTGGCCAGTCAAAGGGGGACTGCAAAGCCCATGTTAAGGGCGAGTTGAGTAGTTGGGGTGAATGTATAGGGCAAAAGCCCGAGTGAGTTAAGGGAGATAAGGAATACTATAAGTGAACAAAAGATGAGGGCTCATTTATGGCCTGCAGGGCTTAGAGGTAGGAGGAGTTGTTGTGTGAAGCGGCCAATAAATCAACTTTGGAGGGATAGAAGTCGGTTATTAAGCCAGCGGGAAGAGGGGGTTGGAAAAAGAACTCAGGGGAGTGTTAGGGCGAGAGTTATCAAGGAGATGCCGTAAAGTACTGGACTTAAAAACTGATCAAAAAAGCTTAGTGCCATGGTCAGGCTCAGGAGCTTGCTTTGGGTTTATGTGTACCCTGTGGGTTGAGCTCATTAGGGAAAGTGTGGGCTATAATCTTCGGGGGAATAATAATAAGGAAAATCAGCCACGAGAAAACAAGAATGTTGAATCACGGCGCTGGGTCAAGTTGAGGCATAAGTCACTATGGGTGGGTGGGAGTCACCATACTTTAGCTTAAAAGGCTAATGCTGTGCCCAATTCAGCTACTTAGTGAGGCATCTTGAAGGGCCTTAGTAGATCAGTCTTCGAAGTGTGTAAGTGGGACGGCTTCTACTACGATAGGTATAAAGCTGTGGTTGGCTCCACAGATTTCTGAGCATTGACCGTAGAAGACTCCGGGTCGAGATGCGATGAAGGCTGTTTGGTTTAGGCGCCCAGGGACTGCGTCTATTTTAACACCAAGGGCTGGAACGGCTCAGGAATGTAGTACGTCTTCAGCGGAGACGAGGACTCGAACAGGTGCTTCTGTGGGGACGACTATTCGGTGGTCTACTTCTAGGAGACGGAATTGGCCGGGGGTTAGGTCTTGCGTCGGGATCATATATGAGTCAAAGCTTAGTTCACCATAGTCCGTGTATTCATAAGTTCAGTATCATTGGTGTCCAATGGCTTTGACCGTAAGGTGGGGGTTATTGACTTCGTCCATGAGGTAAAGAATACGGAGAGAGGGGAGGGCAATTAGGACTAAAATGACGGCTGGGAGGATGGTCCATACGATTTCAATTTCTTGGGAGTCTAGAATGTGTTTATTAGTAATTTTGGTGGTTACTATAGCTACAATGATGTAAAGAACTAATGTGCTAATTATAAAGACGATTATTAAAGCATGGTCGTGGAAGTGAAGAAGCTCTTCTATAATGGGTGAGGCTGCGTCTTGGAAACCTAGTTGTGTTGGATGTGCCATTAAATAGTTAAGACACGTAGGAGTTTAACCTACAATTTTGCCTTGACAAAGCAATGTATATAAATTTTACTAGAGTCTTAAAAAGAAAGTGACAGAGTGGCTATGTGGTTGGCTTGAAACCAACCTACGGGGGTTCAATTCCTTCCTTTCTCGGTAATTAGTTGACTTGAACGAATGCAGGCTCTTCGAATGTGTGGTAAGGAGGAGGGCAGCCGTGCAGTCACTCTACGTTTGTTGTGGTTAGTTCAACTGATTGAACTTCCCGTTTAGCGGCAAATGCTTCTCAAATGATAAATAAGAACATGATTACGGCTGTTAGGGAGATTAGTGAGCCGAAAGAAGACATTGTATTTCAGAGCGTATAGGCGTCTGGGTAGTCCGAGTACCGTCGGGGTATTCCGGCCAGGCCTAGGAAGTGCTGAGGGAAGAAGGTTAGGTTTACCCCTATAAACATGATTCCAAAGTGGATTTTTGTTCAAGTGTTGTGGAGGGTATAGCCTGTGAATAGGGGGAATCAGTGCACAAAAGCGGCGAGGATGGCAAAGACAGCTCCTATGGATAGGACATAGTGGAAATGAGCTACTACGTAATATGTGTCATGAAGGACAATATCAAGAGATGAGTTGGCCAGGACAATTCCTGTCAAGCCACCCACAGTAAAGAGGAAAATAAAACCGAGTGCTCATAGAAGGGGGGTTTCTCATTTAATAGCACCTCCATGGAGGGTTGCTAATCAGCTAAAGACTTTAACACCGGTGGGGATTGCAATAATTATAGTGGCGGATGTAAAATAAGCTCGGGTGTCTACATCTATACCAACTGTGAATATATGATGGGCCCACACAATGAAGCCTAGGAGGCCAATGGCTATCATTGCTCAGACCATTCCTATGTAGCCGAAGGGCTCTTTTTTACCTGAGTAGTAAGCTACAATATGGGAGATTATTCCAAAGCCAGGGAGGATCAGGATGTACACTTCAGGGTGCCCAAAGAACCAGAATAGGTGTTGATACAGGATGGGGTCACCTCCCCCTGCAGGGTCAAAGAAGGTTGTATTTAGGTTTCGGTCTGTAAGGAGTATTGTGATCCCGGCTGCAAGAACAGGTAGGGATAAGAGAAGAAGAACGGCTGTAATTAAAACAGATCACACGAAAAGGGGAGTTTGGTACTGAGATATAGCAGGGGGCTTCATATTAAGAATCGTTGTAATAAAATTGATAGCCCCGAGGATGGAGGAAACTCCTGCGAGGTGGAGGGAGAAGATGGTTAGATCAACGGACGCCCCGGCGTGTGCTAGGTTGCCAGCCAGCGGGGGATAAACCGTTCATCCGGTCCCAGCCCCGGACTCTACGCCGGAAGAGGCAAGAAGTAGGAAGAAGGAAGGGGGCAGGAGTCAAAAACTTATATTATTTATCCGGGGGAAGGCCATATCTGGGGCCCCAATCATTAGAGGAATCAGTCAGTTTCCGAATCCCCCGATCATAATTGGTATTACTATAAAGAAAATTATTACAAATGCATGTGCTGTAACAATTACATTATAGATTTGGTCGTCGCCCAGGAGGGAGCCGGGTTGGCTGAGTTCTGCTCGGATGAGCAGACTTAGGGCAGTACCTACTATTCCAGCTCAGGCACCAAATACTAGATAGAGGGTGCCGATGTCTTTATGGTTAGTCGAGAAAAATCAACGCGTGATTGCCAC